ACAACGCTACAAAGAACTTCAAGACATTATAGCTATCCTTGGGTTGGACGAATTATCTGAAGAAGATCGCTTAACCGTAGCAAGAGCACGAAAAATTGAGCGTTTCCTATCACAACCTTTTTTCGTAGCAGAAGTATTTACGGGTTCCCCAGGGAAATATGTTGGTCTAGCTGAAACAATTAGAGGGTTTAAATTGATTCTTTCTGGAGAATTGGATGGTCTTCCTGAACAGGCCTTTTATTTGGTAGGTAACATTGATGAAGCTACTGCGAAAGCTGTGAACTTATAAATGGAGAGCAAATTCAAGAAATGACCTTAAATCTTTGTGTATTGACTCCGAATCGAATTGTTTGGGATTCAGAAGTCAAAGAAATAATTTTATCGACTAATAGTGGACAAATTGGCATATTACCCAATCATGCACCTATTGCCACATCTGTAGATATAGGTATTTTGAGAATACGACTTAATAACCAATGGTTAACGATGGCTCTCATGGGAGGTTTTGCAAGAATAGGGAATAATGAAATCACTATTTTAGTAAATGATGCGGAGAAGGGTAGTGACATTGATCCACAAGAAGCTCAACAAACTCTTGAAATGGCGGAAGCTAACTTGAGTAAAGCTGAAGGCAAGAGACAAACAATTGAGGGAAATCTAGCTCTCAGACGCGCTAGGACACGAGTAGAGGCTATCAATATGATGTCGTAACTAATTGGTGTGTCCAAATAAGCAAAATAAGTGTATAAACGGAAGTTCTGTTTATATACCTATTTTGCTTCTGTTGATTAAAATGAAAATTAAGAATCCAATCAAGTCAAGTAGAATCGACTTTTCATGCAACTAAAGAATTTGAAATTGAAAAATTCAATAGAGCAATAGAATAGGATCAAAAATAAATAAATAAAAGCGAATGAGTAGAAAAACTCATTATATTTTTATAAGCTGCTATCTTATCTAATAAGATCTACCTACTATTGGATTTGAACCAATGACTCCTGCCGTATGAAAGCAATACTCTAACCACTGAGTTAAGTAGGTCATTTATCATCACAAAGAAAAAAAAAAAGAGGATCTATCACATTGATAGATTATAAATTGCTTATTACTTATACGCAATACCAATCAAAGAGATATGATCTTATACCATGTGATATTCATCTTGACAAGAAATTATCTATATGATAAAATGTGTATCACAAACATAAGGGCTATAGCTCAGTTAGGTAGAGCACCTCGTTTACACGCGCGCCAATGTTTTTCAGAGGAGTCTATAGAGGAATTGATGTCTTACTCTATGCTTTTTAGGAATAAAAGAAGAGAACAACAGCCTGACAAAAGGTTTGGTCCTATTCAGGCGCCTATCTAATATAGAAATAGAACCAATCATTGATTTGAGATATTGATAAGGTGAATACTTATTCAATGCTAAGCCTAATGAGTATAAGGACCTCAAAAAGTCTCTTTTCGTTCTATCTTATGAACTTTAAGGTGTATAAAGTTTCATATTTGATTCAAGCATAGTGATAGAGACTTTATTTAACTTAAGTTTATATAGGCAAAAAGCACACCTACGTCAGGATAACCCTTCTTTGAAACACTTTGGTAGTGCCCCTGTATTGGAACATAATGAATCAGAGCACGTGGAGCCATCTTTATTTTTTATATTAAGAAAAAATATAAAATATGGTAGACTAATGATATTTATGTCGGTTAATGAAGGAGCCCAATGCAAAAAAAGGCATGTTGGGTCTTTGAAAGAGTTCAAATCATATTGATAATAATCAGTTGGGGCTCTTTTACCGAGAAGGTCTACGGTTCGAGTCCGTATAGCCCTAATATAAAGAAGAACCTTAGAAAAAAAAATCGAAGTAAAAAGAATCTTCTTGAAACAAGACATATACCACAAGAACCAAACGAAACTAAAGGATTCGATGAAAATAAAGGGGTTTTTTCTAAAGAGTTATGGCTAACTTGACAATTAATTCCAATTCGGATTGACTAATTCGATATATTTTCTACATTAATGGGAGTACGTTTATGTTTTTGCTTTACGAATATGATATTTTCTGGGCGTTTCTGATAATATCAAGTTGTATTCCTATTTTTGCATTTTTAATTTCCGGAGTTTTAGCCCCGATTAGCAAAGGACCAGAAAAACTTTCTAGTTATGAATCGGGAATAGAACCAATGGGGGATGCTTGGTTACAATTTAGAATCTGTTATTATATGTTTGGTTTAGTTTTTGTTGTTTTTGATGTTGAAACGGTTTTTCTTTATCCATGGGCTATGAGTTTCGATGTATTGGGGGTATCCATTTTTATAGAAGCTTTAATTTTCGTACTAATACTAATTATTGGTTCAATTTATGCATGGCGAAAAGGAGCTTTGGAATGGTCTTAGCTGTTGAATATTCATCCAACAATAAAAAAAATGGAGATAATTATGAATCCCATTATTGAGTTTCCTTTATTTGATCGAACAACCCAAAATTCAGTCA